TAATAAATCTAAAAAAGGTTATGATAAACCTAGAAAAAAATTTAAACTACGAATAGGATGACGAATGAGATCAAAAAAAATTATTATAATAGTAATATTTCGACACAAGAAAAGGAATTGTCCCCAGCCCTTTGCTTGTGTCAAAGACTAGGAAGACGAATAATCCCTCCTGGAATCTTTTGGTCCTCTCATTTCTTTTATACTTTGGTTTCTATTCTACGCTTATTTATCTCTTAATTGTTAGTATCCAATCGAATAGAAAAATATTGATTCATTCTATGACATTGAAATCTGACAATATTGACATAATCATACCGCTTCCATTTGGATTGAAAAAACAAAGAAATAAAGAAGAGGGGAGTAAACTCAAATAGTCTTCTTCACAGTATACATACTAGGAGTGCGGTACAAGTAATTCAATTCCCGAACGCGGGTAGAAAAAAAAAAGAGGCTTTTCAGAATTTTTTTGATCATCCATAATTACATAACATAATAATAATAGCCAACAAAAATTGGCTTCTTTTTAGAGCTTGGTGTTGATAAATCTGCGTATCTAGAAATTCATTTCGGACAATTGAACCTTCTCAAACTGTTTCTTTTTAAGAACCAAAAATATTTGTGCCAAAATAACAGATGCCAAGAAGAGCAAAAGTCCTTGGACACGTAATGGATCTTGAAGTACTATTTCCGCATCCCCCTGACCAAATCCACCCACATTAGGATTGCTCGTTACTGGTTGATCAAGTTTGATAGATTCTCCCTCTGAAACAAGAAGTTCTGGTCCTGGAGGGATAATATCAACCGCTTGACGTCCATCCGATGCATCCACTATGGTAATTTCGTATCCCCCTTTTTCTTTTCGTATGATTTTGCTTACTATACCCGACGCTGTAGCATTATAAACATTATTGTTACTCTTGCTTCCGTCGGGATAAATCTGACCCCGTCCCCTGTTGCCGCCTACGTATATGGGATATTTTAAGAAGTGCACATCTTTCTTAGTAGCGGGGTCCGGAGAAAGAATAGGAAAGGTGATTTCACTATATTTCTGACCAGGAACAGGACCTATCACAAGAATATTTTTTTTAGTGGGACGATAGCTCTGAAAAGATAGATTGCCTATCTTTTCTTTAATCTCGGGCGAAATACGATCGGGAGGGGCTAATTCAAACCCCTCAGGTAAAATAAGAACAGCCCCTACGTTCAACGCTCCTTTTTTACCATTAGCAAGAACTTGTTTCAGTTGCAGATCATAAGGAATTCGAACAACTGCTTCAAATACAGTATCAGGAAGTACCGCTTGTGGAACCTCGATATCCACGGGCTTATTGGCTAAATGGCAATTGGCACATACAATACGGCCGGTCGCTTCTCGTGGATTTTCATAACCCTGCTGCGCAAAAATGGGATATGCATTTGAAATGGGTGCCCGGGTTATTATATATATCATGAGCGAGACGGAAATAGATCGAGTAATCTCTTCCTTTATCCAAGAAAAGTTATTTCTAGTTTGCATGGTCCAATCATTGATCCCGAAAATTTCTACAATAAAATTAGATAAGTCGCTAGTATAGTTCCCTATCTATGATTCTGCTATTTACTGAAATAATTTTACTGGAACATTGAAGGAAGCCCCCATATGGGTAGAAAGAATAAGTACAGTTTTGAATAAGTTGCTTATGTACAAAGTAACAAACATTATAATTGAATCGGTCTATCATTTTTCAGTCATTCATTGAATGATAAATGACTACAAGTGACGGAGATACACGATTTAAATAGCGAAAGATCCAATATTTTAAAATTGTATCTAAAATGACTGGAAACGTAGAAACAAGACCTGATATAATTTGATCATTATGAGCAAACCCAAAATCTTTGTAGACAGAGCCAATCATTAGTTCCCAACCGCGTGGCGAATGGAATCCTATACATAAATCAGTTAATAAAAGAATAGAAAAAGCTTTTATTGTGTCGCTTAAGTTATATAGGAATTCTTGAACCCAAGAGTTAAGAATAACAAGTTCTTCATTACCTAGAATAGAATAACCACTTAGAATAACGAAAGATATTATATTTGTCGAGAAATGAAAAACCGTATTCATACGATTCTCATTGTGCATCTTGATCAATTGGATCGTTTCTTTGTAGATTCCGCGGTGAGGCTTTGGTAAATGTGTTTCCGGGTATTCCTTTATCATTTCGTCCAAGAGCGAGAGTTCTTCTAATTCTATGAATTTTTTTAGAATACTTTTTTCTTGAATATCATTCAAAAAAATTTCGGAGTGTCTAGTATGCCACCAATTAGTAACCCAAGATTCCAGACTTTTATTAAATGAGAGAGAGATCCACCAAGGCAAAAATACTATAAATGAAAGGTATATAAGGGAAGTGGATGCTTTCTTTTTTGCCATTTTTTCGTCTGGGAATTTTTAAATGAACTCACCTCATTTGTCGACTCGATACTACTATATTATATACTACTATTTCTATTTTCTATTTCTATCAAACATCGGTTCTATTACATTAAAATCTATTACATTAAAAGTTATAGAGCCCATGAATCTATTCCCTATTTTTTATTTGTGATTCAGTAAAGTGGTTATGAATTTAGAAAGAATACAGAAAAACAATACCGAAATACAATAAGAAAGAGTCCACTTCAAATTCGAAAAAAAAAAAAAAAAAAATTTCGTTTTATGATTGTTCCGTGTTCGTTTGCGTTTAGCTCGAATGAGCGTTCTGAAGAAACTTCAGTTAAGTTATGCTATCGAAAAAAGAGAATTCTTGAGTTTTCGTTTTTTCCCTCTAGCTAAAAAAGCAGTCATTCTTCAGTTCTTGTTTCAAAATACTTCAATTGGTACACGCAAGAAATAGGCCAATTCGGCAGCTTTTTGCTCAATTTCTCGTAGAGTCAAATTCTCATCAGTACGAGTCAAGGGAATGGACCCCTGGCCTCTGATTTCCATATAAAGGGCACGACGAGCATAAATACCCTCTTTAACTTCTATTCTGATGGACTGAATGTCTTTCATAAGGAATCGGAGGAAGATGCGACGATTTTTTCCAGGAAATCCCCAACGAAAAATACACACTATTCCTTCTTTTATGTCGAATCGATCATAACCACTACCTACATTCCACGAAATTGTGCACCACAAATAGGAACTAATAAAAAGACCTGCGATTCCGTAGAAAGACATCACGATCCCTTGTGGAAAAAAAATGATTTGCTGAGAGGGAACTAAAGATATAACAGTCCTACCAAAATAACTGGAAGTTCCAACCAATAAAAATCCTAATGAACCTAAAAAAAGGATAAAGGCCCAGCAGAAATTACTCGTTTTTCGAGACCCCGCTATAAGTTCTATCCATATACGGTCTGATCGCCAACTCATACTATACTAGATCTAGTTGCATTTTATTGGAATTTGGGAATAACCAAAAAAAATTGACTTTCATTTTTTTGTTTCCGAAGTAACCCTCATCAACCAGCACTGTTATGATGTGAACCTTTAGGAGTAGAGTAATTCATCGAATTGCCTAGATCTAAACTAAAATAAGAACATCCCTTTCATATGATTTCTTATAGATATCCACATACATATATTGACTTTACATTTAAGAAATTAATCCCGATACCAATCCATTTGAAAATAGCTCTAATTCAGTTAATCATATATCATGTTTACACATGCATACGAGCTTATGCTCGGAAGAAGCCACACGTTATACCATATTCTACTAAATAGATATCCGTGCTATGATCCACGTAAGTCTTGAAAAAAAAATAGATAAGATTTTGCCCATCTTATTTAAAAAATTTTGTTTTTTTGAACATGAAGAGATAAAGAAACCATTGCAATTGCCGGAAAAACTAAGCCCACTAAAGGCACAAAAATAGAGGGTAGGTTGTTGAGAGTTGTCATAGAATGGGTACCTCGATTTAATATTTGTACCTGTTATTTATTGTTATATTAATCTTTTAACCTGTTATAAAGATATCTTATAATTCATATATAATTATACTATTATACTAAGTATACCTAAGTGAGTATATACACTAATAAAGGGTATATTATATAATGTAAGAGTATATTATGTATATATACTAAGATATAATAAGGAATCTATAATATAAGAGTCTATATACTAATATTTTCTTTAATATATATTAAAGAAAGAAAAAGAAAATATTATAAGTCTATAAAGTATATAATAGACTAGAATATACTAAGTACGTATATATAATATAATTAATGTAAATCAAAAGTGTAAATATGTAAATAAAAAAAAAGAAGTAAATAAATAGGCTTATTCATCTTTCTACATGCAATATATGTATGATAATTCACGTTTTTTTATTATGTTCTTTTTTTATTATTTTTCATTTTTTTTTTTTTAGTTTTTCCCTTCGCGAAAAATTCGTTATAATACGATCCGACAAAAGGGATTCTTAGTCAAACTGGGCATTCTTGAGGGATATAGAAAGATGTAGGACCCCCTTGCCCAATTTCACGGAAGAAAGAGATAGAATTCGCTCTTTTTATTTTGTTTGATAGAGATTTCCTGATTAGGAATCAGGGCTCATGATTCTTTTTCCAATTTAATCCTATGTTACCAAAGAAAAATCCATTCTTGGAATTTTGACTTTGCTTCCTACAAACTAAATAACTACTTGGTTACCACAGAACAAATAATCCAATTTTTAATTTTTTAAATGAAATTAAATGAAATAATTTATTAAATATGAAATTAAGAATCAAATTAAGGATATAGGGCTCTCCTTGATTTCATTTTTGATTTCATTTTTCGATTCAAAGGAAAGAAAGCATGGAGCTGAAATAACTCACGCAGAACGCCTTTTAAAGGATTACGTGGTACGATTGGATCGAATAAGCCCTTATGGAATAAATATTCAGCCGCTTGTGCAACTCCGGGTACTGTCTTATTCAATGTTTGTTCAATTACTCTTTTACCCGCAAATGCAACGTAGGCTT